TACAAATTTTTATTGAATACAATTCTAACTAGCCCTAATGGTCAAAAAACAAAACAAAAATTTGTAATAAAAGAAATCAGTAAAAAAGTCCCTCGATGGTCATACAAACTTATTACCGAGTTGGAATTCCTGTCGGGCGCAGCTCACGAAGGCCTACCATTGGATTATCATATACGTTCAAGAAAAAGGGATCGTGTAATAATTTATAGGCCCACCAAACGTAGTCGCAAAGCAGGTGTCAAAAACTGGGTGTCTATTAGAGACTATTCGGAAGAATCAGATTTTCGTCGAGAATTCATCAAAGGTTCTATGCGTGCTCAAAGGCGTAAAACTGTTATTTCGAAATTGTTTCAAGCAAATGCGCATTCCCCTCTTTTTTTAGACAGAATAAAAAAATCCCCCCTTTTTGCTTTTAATATCCTTGAACAGATGAAATTTCTTTTTAGAAATTGGATGGATAAAGGAGCAGAATTTAAATATTATACAGAAGAACAAAAAAAAAGACAAAAGGAAGAAGGGGAGAACAACATAAAAGAAAAACCGTGGATAAAAATCGCGGAAGCCTGGGATTTCGTTCCATATCCCCAAGCAACAAGAAGTTTAATATTAATAATTCAATCGATTTTTAGAAAATTTATTTTATTACCTTCATTGATAATAGTTAAAAATATTGGGCGTATCTTATTATCCCAACCCCCCGAGTGGGCTGAGGATTTCGATGAGTGGAATAGAGAAAAGCATATTATATGTACCTATAATGGTGTTCAATTATCAGAACTAGAACTTCCCAGAAATTGGTTTAAAGAGGGTATTCAGATAAAAATAGTATTTCCTTTCTATTTGAAACCTTGGCACAGATCTAAGTTGAGGCCTTCTTTTTCTTCTTATAAAGATCTAAAGAAAGAACAACAAAAGTTTTTTTTTTTAACGGCTTGGGGAACGCAAACAAACCTTCCTTTTGGTTCTGCCCCCCCAAAACCTTCCTTTTTTAAGCCTATTTTTAAAGAACTAAAAAAAGAAATTCGAAAAACGAAAAAGAATCATTTTAAAGTTTTAAGAGTTTTAAAAGAACGAACAAAAATTTTTCTACAAGACTCAAAAGAACCAAAAAAGGGGGTTATCAAAAACGTTTTATTTATGTTTATAAAAAGAATAAAAAAAGAACTATTAAAAGTAAATCCAACTCGATTATTTAGATTGAGAAAAGTGTATGAATCCAGCGAAACTAACCAAAAAAAAGATTCTATAATCAGGAACCAGACAATTCACGACTCGTTTAGAAAAATTCAATATACAGATAATACAAATTATTCACTGAGAGAAAAAAAAATTAAAAATCTGACTGATAGAACAAGCACAATCAGAAATAAAACAAAGAGTCTTACGAAAGAAAAAAACAGTAACGCCAAGAAAAAAAGTAGTCCTAACAAAACAAGTTATAATGTAAAAATAAAAAGAAGAAGCACTCGCTTAATCTGTAAATTATATTTTTTTCTAAAAATTTTCATTAAAAGAATATACATAGATATCTTTCTATGTATCATTAATATTGCCAGAATTCCTACACAACTCGTTCTTGAATCAATAAATTTTTGTTTTGATAAATACATTTTATACAAGAATAAAACAAACCAAGAAATAAAAAATAAAAAAAACAAAAAAGAAATTCACCTTATTTCGACTCTAAAAAGGGCACTTTGCTATATTAAGAATAGTAGCTATATTAAGAATAGTAAGAAGAATTCACATCTTTTTTTTGACTTATCCTCCTTATCACAAGCATATGTATTTTACAAATTATCACAAACCCGAGTTATTCATTTGTATAAGTTAAGATCTATTCTTGACTATCAGGGAACATCTTTTTTTCTTAAGACTGCAATAAAAAATTATTTTGTAACACAAGGAATATTTCATTCCGAATTAAGACATACGAAACTTCCAAGTTCTGAAACGAATCAATGGAAAAACTGGTTAAGAGGTCATTATCAATACAATTTATCTCAGATTAGATGGTCTGGATTAATACCACAAAAATGGCGAACTACAATCAATGAAGGTGGTATGACCCAAAATAACGATTTAACAAAACGGAATTCATATGAAAAAGACCAATTACTTTATCACAAAAAACAAAAAGATTTTAAAGTATATCCATTACCAAACCAAAAATATAATTTTTTAAAATACTATATATATGATCTTTTATCATATAAATATATTAATTATGAAATGAGGAAGGCCTCATATAATATTTATGGATCACCATCAGAATTAAATAACAACCAAAAGATTACTTTTAATTACAACAATTATAAACAAAAATTCTTTGAAAGCCTGGAGGAAATTCCTACCAATAATTATCTAGAAAAGGGTGATATTATGTATATGCAAAAAAATACAGATAGAAAATATTTTGATTGGAAAATTCTAAATTTTTTTCTAAGACAAAAAATAGATATTGAGGCCTGGACCATAATGGATTATAACACTAATATAAATACTAAGATTGGAAGTAAGAATTACCAAAAAATTGATAAAATGGATAAAAAAGATCTTTTTTATCTGACGATTCATCAAAATTCAGAAAAAAATCCGATCAATGACAAGAAGCTTTTTCTTGATTGGATGGAAATTAATGAAGAAATCCTAAACCCCATATCAACGAATCTGAAACTTCCGTTCTTCCCAGAATTTGTGCCACTTTATAATGTATACAAAATAAAACCATGGATTATACCAAGCAAATTACTTCTTTTAAATTTGAATAAAAAGAAAAACATCAATGAAAATAAAAAATGGAATTTTTTTAGACCATCGAATGAAAAAATATATTTTGAATTAATGAATCGAAATCAAGAAGAAAAAGAAACCGCAGGTCGAAGAGGTCTTAGATCATCATATGCACAAAACCGAGGTAAAACGAAAAAAGAATACAAGATCCGGAATAAGATGAGACCAGAAATGATTTTCTTACGGAAACACTATTTGCTTTTTCAATGGATAATAGACGATGGTTTAATTCCGAATTTCACTGAAAGAATGATCAATAATATCAAGATATATTGTTACTTGCTTGGACTGAGAAATCCAAGAGATACTACTATATCGTCTATTCAAAGGAAAGAAATAAATTTGGATATAATGGTGATTCGGAAGAAATTGACTCCTATAGAATTGAATAAAAGGGGGATGTTTTTTATCGAGCCCATTCGTTTGTCTGTAAAAAACGACGAATACTTTATTATGTATCAAACCGTAGGTATCTCGTTGGTTCATAAGAGTAAGTACCAAATTCCTCAAAGATATCGAGAACAAAGATATATCGATAAGAATAAATTGGATGAATCTACCCCAAGATATCAAAGAATAACTCGAAATAGAGACAAAAAACATTATGATTTTCTTGTTCCTGAAAAGATTTTATCGTCTAGACGTCGTAGAGAATTGAGAATTATAATTTCTTTCAATTCAAAGAATATAAATAGTGTGGATAGAAATCGAGTATTTTGTAACAAGAAGAACATAAAAAGTGGTAATCCTTTTTTGGATCAAAGTAGACATCTTGATAGAGATAAAAACGAATTAATTAAATTAAAGTTATTTCTTTGGCCTAATTATCGATTAGAAGACTTAGCTTGTATGAATCGATATTGGTTTGATACCAATAATGGAAGCCGTTTTAGTATGTTAAGAATATATCCACAATTTAAAATTTAAAGTAGGTTGATGGTACATTTTTCCTATATATTCTGTACCATATAGAAAAGCAAACAGATGCACATATGCCCTGTCTTACATCCCAGTCTAATATAGATCGATATTTTATTTAATACTAAGTCAATGATGTATCAATTTGTTTGGATAAAATACATAAACTAAACGAATCAACGGAATCTTCCTAATTTAAGGTCTAAATTATTCGACGTTGTGAGTGTAAAAACGTACCATCCCCTTTTTTATCCCTGTCCAAATCAAATTCAAATTTTGATTAATAAAATCGGGAGTCCATAAAGAAATTCAAATTCTTGTGTATACTAACTACGACATTAAAATGACTGATATTATTATTACTGATCGATAAAATAAAATATATCTATGTAAATAAAAGTAAATAAAAGGGTAGGAGGAGTTTTTTTTATGATAAAAAATCCATTCAGTGTAATTATTTTGAAAGAGGAAAACGAAGACAACAAGGGGTCTGTTGAATATCAAGTAGTGAGTTTCACCAATAGGATACGGAGACTTACTTCACATCTGGAATTGCACAAAAAAGACTATTTATCTCAGAGAGGTCTGCGTAAAATTCTAGGAAAACGTCAACGGCTGCTGGCCTATTTGTCAAAAAAAAATAGAGTACGTTATAAAGAATTAATCGGCCGGTTGGAGATTCGAGAAACAAAAAATCATTAATTTGAAGAGTCGTTTTGAATTTTCTCTTCAATTTGGATAAACTTCTTTTCGCTTTCAGCAATTCATGGAAGAATGAATCGGGAAAAAACCTATGACTGCACCAGCTACACGAAATGACCTTATGATAGTAAATATGGGCCCTCAGCACCCATCAATGCACGGTGTTCTTCGACTCATTGTTACTCTAGATGGTGAAGATGTTATTGACTGTGAACCGATATTGGGTTATTTACATAGAGGGATGGAAAAAATTGCGGAAAACCGAACAATTATACAATATTTACCTTATGTAACACGTTGGGATTATTTAGCTACTATGTTCACCGAAGCAATAACTGTAAATGCACCAGAGCAGTTAGGCAATATTCAAGTGCCTAAAAGGGCCAGCTATGTCAGAGTCATTATGTTGGAGTTAAGTCGTATAGCTTCGCATTTGTTATGGCTTGGGCCTTTTATGGCAGATATTGGCGCACAGACCCCCTTCTTCTATATTTTTCGAGAAAGAGAATTGATATATGACCTATTCGAAGCTGCCACCGGTATGCGAATGATGCATAATTATTTTCGTATCGGAGGAGTCGCTGCTGATTTACCTCATGGCTGGATAGATAAATGTTTGGATTTTTGTTATTATTTTTTAACAAGAGTTACTGAATATCAAAGGCTTATTACGCGGAATCCTATTTTTTTAGGGCGCGTTGAGGGAGTAGGCATTATTGGCGGAGAGGAGGCAATAAATTGGGGTTTATCAGGACCAATGCTACGAGCTTCCGGAATACAATGGGATCTTCGGAAGGTTGATCATTATGAGTCTTACGATGAATTTGATTGGGGAGTTCAATGGCAAAAAGAAGGGGATTCATTAGCTCGTTATTTAGTACGAATCAGTGAAATGACAGAATCAATAAAAATAATTCAACAGGCTTTAGAAGGAATTCCGGGGGGGCCTTATGAGAATTTAGAAATCCGGCGCTTTGATAAAGTATGGGATCCCGAATGGAATGATTTTGACTATCGATTTATCAGTAAAAAACCTTCTCCTACTTTTGAATTGTCAAAGCAAGAACTTTATGTGAGAGTCGAAGCCCCAAAAGGAGAATTAGGAATTTTTCTGATAGGAGATAGGGGTGTTTTTCCTTGGAGATGGAAAATCCGACCGCCGGGTTTTATCAATTTGCAAATCCTTCCTCAGTTAGTTAAAAGAATGAAATTGGCTGATATTATGACAATACTAGGTAGCATAGATATCATTATGGGAGAAGTTGATCGTTAAAATGATAATAGATACAACAGAAGTACAAGCTATCAATTCTTTTTTTAGATTGGAATCCTTAAAAGAGGCATATGGGATCATATGGATGCTTGTCCCTATTTTTACTCCTGTATTAGGAATCACAATAGGTGTACTAGTAATTGTTTGGTTAGAAAGAGAAATATCTGCGGGGATACAACAACGTATTGGACCTGAATACGCCGGGCCTTTGGGAATTCTTCAAGCTTTAGCAGATGGTACAAAATTACTTTTCAAAGAGAATCTTCTTCCATCAAGAGGAGATACTCGTTTATTCAGTATCGGACCATCCATAGCAGTCACATCAATTCTACTAAGTTATTTAGTAATTCCTTTTGGCTATCACCTTGTTCTAGCCGATTTCAGTATTGGTGTTTTTTTATGGATTGCCATTTCAAGTATTGCTCCCGTCGGCCTTCTTATGTCAGGTTATGGATCAAATAATAAATATTCCTTTTTAGGTGGTTTACGGGCTGCTGCTCAATCAATTAGTTATGAAATACCATTAACTCTATGTGTGTTATCAATATCTCTACGTGTGATTCGTTGAGACATAAAATTTCCTCTATTTATGTTCTTTCTAGGAAGGAAGTTTCATGAGTTGAATATATATTTTTATTTTTTATTCATCATTCGGGTTGATGAACTAAACCAGATAGTTATATGAGTGAAAAAAACAGCTTCTTATTTTACAGTAAAAAGATTCAGTCTCATTTCCTATGTACAAGAGTTAAGTGAAAGTAAACATAAGCATTATAGACTGTTTACCCCAAGATTTATTGATTAGTCATCATGACTTGAAGCGGGTTCAAAAGGAGCAACTGTCTAGGGATTTTACTAGCTATTAACATACATGTATTACCCTAACGAGGTCGTTTTGACCAAAAAGAGTGGATAGTTAGTAACACCAAGGTACACAAAGGATTCGTAATAGAGATTATGTAAGTTATTCAACAGGATTTTTCTGTGCATACTGCATAGCATAAAAGGGATTCTAATTGGGGCTTTATGTTGGTAGAAATGATGAAGGAGTACTCCCCACGATTCCGATCCAGAGTATGTTCCTATCCACCGATTAAGTAAATAACTATCAAGAACGAAGTAATCCTTTACTTTGCTTTGTTTAAAGTCCCTTTTTCTGAGAAAGGAGAATAGGAACGAAAAAAGAAAATCGCAAGAATTAAATTGCACTACAAAAAAAGATCTTTTTTCTTTTTTCGAGAGATAGAATTCTTATAATGTTTCGTGAACTAACGCAATGTATCATTTTTTTCGTAATCAAAAATGCTAGGTTGAAATATTTAGTGATATTTCTACAAGAAACATTTTATTCAAAGGTTAAGTTATTACTCAACAAAAAAATTGTAAATTTTTAAAAGATAAGATCAATTCAGAAGCACTTTATAATAAAAAATAATATATAGCAGACAGAATTCCATTGTCTAATTGGGGACCTTATGATATATTTTGATTCTATCCTAAAAACATATCAAGATAAATGATAGCAAACGGGTCTTAGATTTATTTGTGACCTTCGAGGAGCCGTATGAGGTGAAAATCTCATGTACGGTTCTGTAATAGCGTTGCGAACAGTAATGTTATCATCGACTATGATTATCTAACAGTTCAAGTACAGTTGATATAGTTGAAGCGCAGTCAAAATATGGCTTTTGGGGGTGGAATTTGTGGCGTCAACCTATAGGCTTTATCGTTTTTCTAATTTCGTCCTTAGCCGAGTCTGAAAGATTACCTTTTGATTTACCAGAAGCAGAAGAAGAATTGGTAGCTGGTTATCA